TCCAATCAGAGGAATAATTGGGACTAGGGTCTCGAATTTCTTAATAGAAGTATCTATTAGAAATGAATTCTCTAGCATTTGAATCCTTACCACCGAAGTGTTTAGTCGTACACTTGAAAGATAGCCCAGAAAATATAAGAAATGATTGTATAATTGGTTTATATGGATCCTGTCCGGTAGAGACCACAAGTAAAAATGACATTGCCAAAAATGGACAAGGTGAGATTTCCATTTCTTCATCAGAAGATGAGTCCCCTTTGAAGCCAGAATGGATTTTCCTTGATATCTGACATAATGCATGAAAGGGTCCTTGAACAACCATAGGGTCTTCTGAAAATCATTACGAAGCACTACTACAAGATGTTCTATTTTTCCATAGAAATGTGTTCGCTCAAGAAAAGTTCCAGAGGATGTTGATCGTAAATGAGAAGATTGTTTACGGAGAAACACTAATACGGATTCACATTCATATACATGAGAATTATATAGTAACAAGAAGAATCTTTGATTCTCTTTTGAAAAAAGAGAAATGGATTTCTTTGGAGTAATGAGACTATTCGAATTACGATACTCGTGGAGAAAGAATCGCAATAAATGCAAAGAGGGGGCATCTTGTATCCAGCAGTGAAGGGTTTGAACCAAGATTTCCAGATGGATGGGATGAGGTATTAGTATATCTGACACATGATTTAAATGTGATAATTTGTCCTCGAAAAAGGGAAATATTGAATGAATAGATCGTGAATTATGAGATTTTGCTATTTCTTTTTCTTCTAGGGAAGATACTAATCGCAGCGAGAATGGAATTTCCATAATGACTGCAAAACCCTCTGATACCATTTGAAAATAAAAATTCTTGTTGTGCCCAACGAAAATAGATTCGTTGGAATCATTAACCGAAAGAATCAAATGATTCTGTTGATGCATTCGAGTAATTAAACGTTTCACAATTAGTGAACTGGATTTATTGTCATAACCGAAATTTTCCATAGGTTCGTAAAAAATCGATCCATTTAAACCATGATCATGAGCAAGTGCGTAGATATACTCCTGAAATAGAAGCGGATATAGGAAGTGTTGTTGCCTAGATCTATCTATTTCTAAATATCCTTGTAATTCCTCCATTTGAAATTATACAAAGGCACGGAGGATTTCTTGGGTTATCAAATGATACATAGTGCGATACGGTCAGAACAGGGTATATAGTAAGAAAAGAATAGATACCCCGGAGACGGGGAGTCCAATGAACGGATCCTCTCTCTTTCCATCCAATTTGTTTGTGTTCGTTATAGTTACAAGAGATGGTTAGAAATCCTTTATTTTTGCAACCCGATCGCTCTTTTGACTTTGGAAGAAATTCTCTTTATCAGTATACCGTTTCTTCTACACATTCGTCTCCACTCCATAATAGAGAAAGAATAGTTAATAGTTAGGATTCATGAAAAAAAAAAGGAATCGATGATCCACTCACAGGAGAACCCTTTCCCGCATCAGGCACTAATCTATTTTTAACGTCTAATTAGATCGGGTAATCATTCGAATTATGAACCGAGCTCGTTGCTTTTGGTTTCCTTATAATTGGAGCCATTAGGGCTCTATCCATTTATTCACTCGACCAAACTGTGAATTGATTTGGTACCGTTCCAAGAATCAAAACAAGATTTTTTACCGACCCAGGAAGTATTCTCAGAGTTCTCCATTGATACGACATGCTGTTTTTTCCATTCATTCCCTTTCAGGATCAGTCGTGGTCTTACAAACCATACCAATGGTATGGACGAATCTGTTGCTTCATCCAAATGTGTAAAAGATCCTAGCCGCACTTAAAAGCCGAGTACTCTACCGTTGAGTTAGCAACCCGTATAAATATGGTGTGTAGATACGATCGGAATCAAAAAAAAAAATAAATAAATAAAGAGATTGGATTGCCCTACCCCATCAAAACATTGAACTAGCAACAAATCGAAAAGAAACATTTGATGATCAATTATGAACATCAAAATGTTCAGATCAGATTCAAATACAACGGATTCACGGATAAATATAGATAGATGTAAAAATTTGTGGACCCTCCTATTTTGATCATTTTTTTTTCATTATCTTTAAGAAGATACTTCTTGTGTCACAGTGAATCCGGCGAACCTAGTGAAGTAAAGAAACAAACTTATGGGACGTAGATAAATAGATCTATTTATCCACGATCGAATTATATTTGATCGATACACCATTGTCAATATAAATTGAATTTTGAGAAAAAAATGAAATAAAGAAAATAAAGACTTGTGTTGGATTGGCACTACATAGATAAGAAATGAAGTGTGTGGGGGGGAATAAATAAAGAAGAAGTAGGAAAAAAATCTCTGGTTTTCAATAGAAGTACAAACAATAGCAAGATTGATCCCTTATTTATTCGTAGAGTTCCAACGAAAACCATCTGATTGATGGCAATCCCCTCAATTGCCAGTTATTTCACTCAATCTTTTTTTTCTATTTCATAAATTTTATTTCGTTTGATTAATTCGAAGTTCCTTAAATACTTCCGCCTTCTTTGAAATATCATGAACAGTTCCTGTAGGTTGAGCGCCTTTTTCAAGGAAATATAGAATAGCAGGAACATTTGAATAAGTTTGGTTCTTTATCGGATCGTAAAAACCCACTTTACGAAGATCTCTTCCTTCTCTTCGGGATCGAACATCAATTGCAACGATTCGATAGATGGCTCATTGGGATAGATATAGATGAACAATGCCCCCCCTAGAAACGTATAGGAGGTTTTCTCCTCGTACGGCTCGAGAAAGAATGATTCGAATTTATGTATTGTATATAGTGGCAAATGGATCCATAAAATCATCAATTAGATTAGGATTTGAGTCGTTTTTTTTTGGAAGGAATAAAAAAAAAAAAGAAATCTCATTCGTACTCATAACTCAAGTTGGGTAATTCTCAAAGAGCTCGAAGGGAAATCCTTAGACATTTATTGAGCCGTCTCTAACCTCTTTTGTTTGTCTCGTCTAGAATCAATTTTCCTTTCTCATTCTGATCTAGTTATTGAGACAATTGAAAATGGCGTTTCCTTGTTCCGGTATCCTTTATCTTTGCTTTGAATCATTGGGTTTAGACATTACTTCGGTGATCCTTAATTGTTTCAAAATGGCAGCAACATACCTTTTGTTCTTTCTATTGAAGAATCATACAAATGGTTGATTCCCCTGTGATACACTTTTGATCGAAATAGTTTTACCAATTCCGACAAATTTTCCCTTTTTTGCTTTTTTATTTGAAACTTGTTCGAATTTGCGATTTCTATATCGAAGATATACTTACGAAGTTGTTCCAACTTATTGACTGGCACTAACCCTAGATCCTTCCCTCTGATAAATGAATCAAGAATTTATGCTCGAGCTCCATCATGTACTATTTACAACCCCCCCAAATGGGGTCCTGGTGGCACAGAACAAACTATGTCGAGCCAAGAGCATCTTCATTGATATATAAAAAAATGGTGGATGCAAGAATCCACAGCCGATCATGTCCTTCAAGTCGCACGTTGCTTTCTACCACATCGTTTCAAACGAAGTTTTACCATAACATTCCTCTAATTTGGACCGGTATGGAATTGATTCAATATGGAATCATGAATAGTCATTGGCTCCATCGGTGCATAGTAGTCCATACTTTATTTTTATATATGTATGAATAGGTATTTCTCTGGGGAAATCTCAGCAAAAAGCCAAATTAACCCATATTCTGTTATAGGAATGAAACACATTTATAAAAAACACGAAGAAATGAGTTGCTTAACACTTATTTACATCTACATCTTCAACATATTGTTATATTGTTCGGGACGATCAATCATGAAAGATCCAATTCCAATTCTTTCTCGAACAACTAAACTAAAGACGAGTCTTTAATTCGATTACCAATACTGGAATTACCAATACTGGAACAAAATAAAATGAGTCATTAACCAAATAAGCTATTCTAATGAACCGGAAAGGTCGCAAGTGACTCGATAGGATAGATTCACCAATCTCACACTTCTTCGAATAGCGAGGATTTATAAGGTAAGGAATCATAAAAAATAAAATGGTTTCAAGAATTTCCTACTTCGACATCATTATCATTACTATAAATAAGTTTTCCTGTAAAGACTGAATTTAATTTGATCTCTAAATCAATCAAATCAACAAGTCGGCACAATCACAACGAGTAACTAAAAAGTTTAGCAGATATCTCATTGATTAAAGAGACGCGAATTCGATCATCATAAGAGAAATCCATGTTTCTTTTCCAATTGAATCATCAATGATTTAAATCAGATGGATGGGTCGAGAAAAAAATCCAATTTAGTTGTTTTCATGGGGATGGATAGAAAAGAGCTCATGGAAGATAAGATTAAGGTCGCTATTCTTTCATCTGATTGAGAAAATCCAAATCGTAGGAGTATGACCTTTCCGTATCCATCAGATACACCGAACAATTGTCACCGGGGGTCATCGTGTATATTTAAGAGATCACAAATCTTTTTAACCGAAACCGAAACCGAAATACCGGTGTCACTGAAATAGAACAATAAAACTACATATGGGCATGGTTCATTTTCTACGGATTTTGCTTTATTTCAGGTTCAGAAATTTTTCCATTTCCATAAAGATAAACTAAAGTGAATGGAATCTATGAATCCCCCCCCCATCGTTACATTGATTTCCAATTATTCATTGGAGCCTGATGCAAAATAAAAGCAATTAAGTCCAAAGAAAATACATCTGTTTCGTATTGAACTTTATTGTTTGTTAATGAGATCCGGATGACACAGATATTGATTGAAATTGATACCTTCCTTTGCTAATTAACTCGTATCTACACGAATTCTATGGGGATCATGAATCATACTCAAAGCCAATCAAAAAAAGATCCTCTTATGGGATGCTATACCATCTTGTATAGGTACAAAGACGAATGGGTCCAGATTCATTCGTTGTTTCTATTTTATTTTGCCCCACCCCAGTCTTAGGAGCTTTAATCCCAGTGATGGAATTAGTACCAAGAACTCCTCCTGTTTAGAATTCAGGATCCACGTAAAATTAGTCATTTACCCCTATTTACTTTACCTTTCTTCCGCATGTCGACTCAGAATGCATCATGTGGGAATCCAAATTTGATAAATAGGGGGCATAAAGTTTCTCTAAATGACTAACTAACTTCAATATGAATATGAGCGGGGGGGAGGCGGGCATACGCTGAATGGCCACCCAATCTTTTTTTTTTTTGAATGGAACTTTGATCTTTGTTCCCATCCTACCTATATCAAAAAGATATTTATTTCCATCCACGTGTCATTGACACTCGATTCTGTTTCTGTTTGTGAGAAACAGAAACAGGATCGAAAGGTAGGATATGATTCTTCTCTGAATCATTAGAAATCAGAAAGAAAGATTGGATCCCATTGTATCCAACATTACACTCTTAAACAGAGGATTGTTAAAGAAAAGAGCACAATCTTTGTTCTGATAGAATCGGTCTGGGACGGAAGGATTCGAACCTCCGAGTAACGGGACCAAAACCCGTTGCCTTACCGCTTGGCCACGCCCCATTGAGATTTCTATTTGACACTAATAACACTAATATGGATATTGGTTGTTCGTCAATTCCAGCCCAAATATCTATGGAATAGGTTGTTGCTAGGATTCGACACGTGTAGATGTAGAATCAAAAGAAATTCATTGATCATTATCTATAATTCAATTAAGATATTGTATGAAAGTATGATTCCTTCTATTCTCATTTGAGAATTGAAGGATTTTTGATTGGGGAAGTTCAAAGAAAAAGAAGGATTTTTTGTTTGGCCTATCTTCTCTTCTTTCTTTATTTTTCCCCAACTCACTAATAATGAAATTCTCCACAAGAGCGAAATTTTTGTTATGCTTAATATCTTTAGTTTGATCTGTATCTGTATTAATTCTGCCCTTCATTCGAGTAGCTTTTTCTTCGCCAAATTACCCGAGGCTTATGCTTTTTTCAATCCAATCGTAGATGTTATGCCAGTCATACCTGTACTCTTTTTTCTCTTAGCCCTTGTTTGGCAAGCTGCTGTAAGTTTTCGATGAGATCTTTAATACTGTCCTAGAAACATTCATGATTGATTCGCTAAAAAAGGAAAAATTCTATTCTAACAATTGATAAGATCAGATAAATCTTACATTATGAACTCTCGATTCAAACATTGAAATTCTTTTGGATAGCCGCGATGAATCTGGATCACCTCATTTTCTCATTCTGACTTTCCGGAGTTCAAAGACCTTATGTATGGTCCCTCACAATACCTAATTGTGGGTATGAAAGATCATTTTGGTAACGAAGGAATCAGAATCTTATTCCAAATGAATTCCTGCAAATTCCTTTCTTTTCTAGAAACCACTCCATTTCTTGGTGTCAAAATGGGATATGTGGTACAAAAATAGAGAATCTATTCCCTTATTTCCCCCAAAAATGATCTTGGAGATTGTGTAATGCTTACTCTCAAACTCTTCGTTTACACAGTAGTGATATTCTTTGTTTCTCTCTTCATCTTCGGATTCCTATCTAATGATCCAGGACGTAATCCTGGACGCGAGGAATAAAATAAAAAAATCAGAAGTTTTTCGTTGCTTGATTTCTGAATTTTCTTATGATTTTCTCTATTCCATACATTTAACTAAGATAACAAGGGCTCGAGATTTTTTCGAATTCGAAAGATAACTCTCAAGTGATCAGAGGGAACGGAGAGAGAGGGATTCGAACCCTCGGTACGAATAACTCGTACAACGGATTAGCAATCCGTCGCTTTAGTCCACTCAGCCATCTCTCCCAATTACAAAAGGATAATTCATATGTGACGCGTGAAGTAAAGATTGATAAAAGTCTTTCTTTATCTTTCTTTTCTTTATTCTTTTCTTTATCTTTCTTTTCTTTATTCTATATATATACGAATTTTATCAGCAATTGCATTTAGATAAGGATTCGAAACAGATATCTCCAATAGAAAGAGTACCTCTTTGATTTCGTACGAAAGGTTCTTTTATTCCCCCGGCCTGGCCAGTACCTATACCTAGCCAGGCCATTCCTTGTTTTGTTCCAATGAATCATAGATCAAATGATTTATCTGATTTGAAAACAAAAATACTTGTTATTGAAGCAGCAAGAGGGGCTATTTCCATTCCTATGACAGGAGTGTCGTTTCTTATTATTCTTTGTTTTTCCTTTTATCGATTGACTTACTTTACTGGAATAAAAAAAATGGAGTTATGGATTCTTCCACAATTCAACTTATTTTTATGTTCCGACTTCAATGGCTCTTTCGGGCCGGAACTGTCAGTAACGATTCCCCCAGCAAAAGAAAAGATATAACTTGTTATTTAAATGAACCTTCTTCTCCTATTTCATTAAGTCCCCCGTCGGAACACGTCAGCACTCACTCCAATTTTCATGATTCTGATCCTATCTTGATTACGTCTCACT